AGTTGTTGAAAGGATTCCGTTGAGAAATGAAGAAGGACAAACAAGCGAGAAAGAATTCGAGACGAAACTGCTGGTGGGTAATCTAACCAAATGATGAGGGATTCCTCGAGAAGTTAACAATTAGTCCTCATATTGAATGATTATGAATTATTCAAGGAAGAATGGATTTGAGACATACACGAGGAAGGTTCCGGGAGCAATATCAGTTGTGAATCTCTTATGAACCAAGAGCCGTGTGAAGTAAGAATTTCATGCACGGTTCTGAATGAGCGGAAAGATCGGAAATCTTCTTTTCGACTCTGACTCTCCTATACCAGTCGTTGCTTTTCTCCCTGTTACCTCTAAAGTAGCAGCTCCGGCTTTATTTACGCGACTCTTCGGTCTAATTTTTCCACATTTCCCTAATGAGTGGCATATGGTGGTAGGATTATTAGCTGCCTCTAGCATGATATTAGGAAATCTAATTGCCGTTACTCAAATAAGCATGAAACGTATGCTAGCTTATCCCTCTATAAGCCAAATTGGATATATTATGATTGGGGTACTTGCTGCAGACCCGGAGAACGGTTACGCAAGTATGATAACTTATACGTTTATTTATATACTCATGAATCTGGGAACTTTTGCTCGTATCACCTCATTCGGTTTACGAACCGGAACTGATAATATTAGGGATTACGCGGGATTATACATGAAGGATCCTGTTCTAACATTCTCTCCGGTTTTACGTTCACCATCCCTAGGGGGTATCCCTCCACCATCCGGTTTTTTTGGTAAACTCTATCTCTTTTGGCATGGATGGAAAGCTGGTTCGTACCCATCAGTTCTGGTAGCGCTCGTCACAAGTGTCATTTCTATCTACTATTATCTCAAAATAATTAAATTAATGTTCACTGGGAAGAATGGGAGGAGCGATGTATCCACAACTTATATACGAAATTCATTAGTTTCTCCATCAATTTCAAAAAGTTCTATTGAAATAGCTATGATCATTCGTGCACTAGCATCAATCCTATCGGGTATATTAATAGATCCCATTATCGGGATCACACGGAATACTTTATTCCAGACCCACTTCTTGTGACGCGAACTCTTTTTTTTTTCGAATGATTTTTATTAGAAGCCGGTTCTGCTGTCCCAACTAGTCTGTCTCTGCAACTTACGAAATAGTTATATCTTCTTCGGTAATTGATCCTGACATTCTCCTATCTAGCTTGTATTTGTCCTTTCGCACCCGGAATGACTTGCTAGGAAAATGATCACCCGTCTACTCCGGAGGAGATATAAGTATTTTCGCGCGATGCACAGCTGGGGTTGGGCAGTGACGACCCATGCTGCTACATCCAAGTGTTTAGGCGGAAGGAGAATGCCTATCTTTTCTGCATCTTCATATGTTATTATTTTATTGATACTGAAAAAAAGATTTGCTTACGAGGCAGGCGTGGGCTTGTCAGGTCGTGAGAAAAGAAACTTTCTGTAGGAAGAGGGAATCAACCACCCCTTTAGGGATGATTGATTGCGGGCGGGAATAGATTTGAACCCTCCTCGGCCGTCGTCAGTATGAAGTGGAACCTTACCACTCCATGAAAAAGCAATGAGTAATGAAAAAGGTCCAGGTACCTCGTCTAAACCTGACCCGAGTGGAGTCTCCCAGTAAGTAAATTTGGTAAAAGAGAGATGAAAA